TTTCTACAAAAAACTCAAAAAATTTTTATTTACTTTTTGCGGACATTCCACTAGGTTTTGCGGACATTTTATTGGTGTTTGAATGCTAAATTTCATGTATATAGTACACAGTATATAGTATGTGTGTTTTATACTATAGTCGAAAGACTTAGTTGTGTCTGTCCTCAGTGTCTGTGTTATTTTTGTTGCTACTGTTTTCATGTTCTGCACTTGTGCATTTCATATTGTTCTATATTTGTTCTATTCATGATTTAGTATTGAATAATAAATTGTTCTCTATATGTGCTCTATAGAAATTTCCAAAAAAAAAATCGTGTATAATAGAAAATATAGTTAGAAGGAAAATGTTTTAAATTCTTTTGATAGATACAGTAATTTCTATTGTATCTATCAATTAAAATGAAAACTGTTTACTTTCTTTTTTAAAAAGCGTCTAGAAAGGCCCTAGAATGCATTTCTAGGCTGTTTGTTTTATAAAAAGTATAAATCCTTTATTCTTTTAGATGCCTTTAAAATGCGTTTTTATTAAATATCGATGATATTGGTAATTTCATCTGATGTTCCTGGCAATAATTGTTTTTGTCTCTTTATTTTTATACCTGAAATTAAATTATTTTCATATATTATTTCGAATTTAAAATCAGGTAAAGTTATTTCATTTTTTTTAAGATCTTCTATTAGCTTTCTAGTCGTATGAATTTTTCTGCGATCTAAAGTTTCACTTTTCCATAAATCTTTTGCAATTTGTTTAACTGATAAAAATTGATAGTATGGACTAATGTGAATTTTTTCACAGATATAAACATAGAAAGTTTTTAATGCAATGCTTTTAAGTTTTTGTCTATCTTCTAAATTGCACAAAGTATAATGTAGAGTAGATTGTTGAATATACAAAGCTGTTAAACTGTTTATTGATACTTCTAGTCGTTGTAGTTTTCCTGTCTTTTCATTTGCATGACCATTAAAAGATAAAAAACTATGGCTTCCAAATATATAGTTTTCTTCATTATCTAAAATTATATGGTATTTTAATGTAATTCCTGTTAATCTGTCTAAAGTTTCTTGAATTGATTCAAGAAAACTTTGACAATTTTTTACTTTGCGGAATTCAGCTAGTTTTTTTATATTTAAATCTATCGAAAAAGACTTAGATAATCTATTACTTTTAATTTGAATTGGTTTTCTAAATTAATTTTTTCTTTTAATTTGATAAAGTATTGCTAGACAATTATCTTGATCAACAGCGCTTAAGTAGTAATGACTAATAAATTGTATCCAATTTTATGTTTTTTCTTCATCTTTTTTGTTTTTCTTAATAAATTTTTTTTTAGATGTTGGTCTTAACCGTGTTTTATTAACTTTATTTCTTTTTGTATTATATTTATAAAATTAAATGTTTTTCCTATTTTATAAGTTATACAAAGCAGATATTAAGGTAGATTACTGAATATTAACAAGATGTCAAGCTATTCATTGTTAATTCTAATTTAAAATTATTTTAGCTCATATTTATTTCTAATTTAATAATTATTTATTAAAAATATAATGAAAAAAATAAAAAATAGATTTATAATAATTATTAAGCGTAAAGAAAAGTAAAGTATCTTCATGTATTAATTTTAACACTTTAATTAAGATACTAAATTAAATAATATATTTACTTACTAAATTTGCTTTGGAGATTGAATAATTATGACCATAGCAATTGGACAAGAAAAAACTCGTGGTAGTTTTGATCTTATAGATGATTGGTGTTTATAATATAAAATAATAGTTTTAGCTTAAGAATTAAATTATGAGTATGTATAAAAAACAAAGTGAAAATTAGTTTAGATTAATTGTAATTATCAATTTGCAGTTTTCAAATAATTTATTGTATATTAGCATATTGTATTCTATAAAAAAATTACTTAAGTTGATTGCTAAAAAAAAAATTTACTTGTTGTATTTTATTATTATGATTCTTATCCTAGTTAAATAGTTTTTCTTTCTTAAATTAAATTTTTTACTAGTATTGATATTTAGTTTCATATTAAATAAAAAGCTATATGATAAAAAATTGTCTTATATAGTTTTGAAAAAGTAACTTAAATTTGTTAACTTTATTTAAAAAGAGATAGATTTGTTTTCATAGGTTGGTCGGGGTTACTATTATTTCCTTGCTCTTATTTAGCGTTAGGAGGATGGTTAACTGGGACAACTTTTGTAACTTCATGGTATACTCATGGATTAGCAAGTTCTTATTTAGAAGGTTGTAATTTCTTGACAGCAGCTGTATCTACTCCTGCAAACAGTATGGGACACTCAATTTTATTTTTATGGGGGCCTGAGGCGCAAGGAGATTTTACGCGCTGGTGTCAAATTGGTGGACTATGGACTTTTGTTGCTTTACATGGTGCTTTTGGTTTAATTGGTTTTTGTCTGCGCCAATTTGAAATTGCTCGCCTTGTTGGTATTCGTCCATATAACGCTATTGCATTTTCTGGTCCTATCGCAGTATTTGTTTCTGTGTTTTTAATGTACCCTCTTGGTCAAGCAAGTTGGTTTTTTGCTCCTAGTTTTGGAGTAGCAGCAATTTTTAGATTTTTACTATTTTTACAAGGTTTTCATAACTGGACCTTAAATCCTTTTCATATGATGGGAGTTGCTGGTATTCTGGGTGGTGCACTGTTGTGTGCAATTCATGGTGCAACAGTTGAAAATACTATTTTTGAAGATGGTGATGCTGCGGATACTTTCCGAGCGTTTACACCAACTCAGTCTGAAGAAACATATTCTATGGTTACTGCCAATAGATTTTGGTCTCAAATTTTTGGTGTTGCATTTTCTAATAAGCGTTGGTTACATTTCTTTATGTTATTTGTTCCTGTAACAGGTTTATGGACAAGTGCATTTGGTATTGTTGGTTTAGCGCTAAATCTTCGTGCTTATGATTTTGTATCTCAAGAATTAAGAGCTGCGGAAGACCCAGAATTTGAAACTTTTTATACTAAAAACATTTTATTAAATGAAGGTATTCGTTCCTGGATGGCTGCGCAAGATCAGCCACATGAAAACTTCATTTTCCCTGAGGAGGTTTTACCACGTGGAAACGCCCTTTAATGCTAATGTAGGAGTTGGCGGTAGAGATATCGAATCTACTGGATTTGCATGGTGGTCCGGTAATGCTCGCCTAATTAATGTTTCTGGAAAACTATTAGGTGCGCATGTAGCCCATGCAGGTATTATGGTGTTCTGGACGGGTGCTATGACATTATTTGAAGTCGCTCACTTTATTCCAGAAAAACCTTTATATGAACAAGGTTGTATTTTATTACAACATTTAGCATCTCTTGGATGGGGTGTTGGTCCTGGCGGAGAAATAGTAAATACTTATCCTTATTTTGTTGTTGGGGTTGTTCATTTAGTTTCCTCAGCTATTTTAGGATTTGGTGGATTATACCATGCTTTAATTGGACCTGATACTCTTGAAGAATCATTCCCTTTCTTCGGTTATGATTGGAGAGATAAAAACAAGATGACTACTATATTAGGTATACACCTTGTTTTATTAGGTATAGGGTCATTTTTATTGGTAATTAAAGCTTTATTTATTGGTGGTATTTACGATACTTGGGCACCTGGAGGAGGAGATGTAAGATTTATTACGAATCCTACTTTAAATCCTGCTGTTATTTTTGGCTATTTATTAAAATCACCTTTTGGTGGTGATGGATGGGTAGTTAGTGTTAATAATATGGAAGATTTAATAGGTGGTCATATTTGGATCGGTGTAACGTGTATTGCGGGTGGCATTTGGCATATTTTAACTAAGCCATTCGCATGGGCTCGTCGTGCATTTGTTTGGTCCGGTGAAGCTTATCTGTCATATAGTTTAGGTGCATTATCTTTGATGGGATTTATTGCTAGTCAATATTCATGGTATAATAATACTGCTTATCCGAGTGAATTTTATGGTCCTACTGGGCCAGAAGCATCTCAAGCTCAGGCATTTACTTTTTTAGTTAGAGATCAGCGTTTAGGTGCTAATGTTGCATCTGCTCAAGGCCCTACAGGTTTAGGAAAATATTTGATGAGATCTCCTAGTGGCGAAATTATATTAGGTGGAGAAACTATGAGATTTTGGGATTTAAGAGCTCCGTGGTTAGAACCTTTACGTGGTCCTAATGGACTTGATCTTAATAAAATTAAAAATGACATTCAGCCGTGGCAAGAACGTAGAGCTGCAGAATATATGACTCATGCTCCTCTTGGTTCTTTAAATTCAGTAGGTGGAGTTGCTACAGAAATTAACTCTGTAAATTTTGTTTCTCCGCGTGCTTGGTTGACTACATCTCATTTTTTCTTAGCATTTTTCTTATTTGTTGGACATTTATGGCATGCTGGTAGAGCTAGAGCTGCAGCTGCTGGTTTTGAAAAAGGCATCAATCGTGAAAATGAGCCTGTTTTATCTATGCGCCCTTTAGATTAATACAAATTTTATAGTTTCAGGATTTTTTTCCTGAAACTATAGTTTGTTCTTGTATATATTTAAGATTTATATTTATAATATTTTTATACATAAGGTTGTTAGCATGACTTCTTCTTTATCTTCTTTTATTAGTAGTTTATTATTAGGTGGATTAATTGTTGTATTACCTATTACTTTAGCTTTACTATTTGTTAGTCAAAAAGATAAAGTAGTGCGTTCTTAGAATTTTGCATTAGATTGTCATTGCTTATTTAATAATATTTGAGTATTATGATTTTTAATTGCTATATAAAGTGAAAAATCGGGATGACAGGATTTGAACCTGCGACATTCTGCTCCCAAAGCAGACGCGCTACCAAGCTGCGCTACATCCCGATAAATAGCATTTTAATAAAGATAATTATAACATTTTTTTTTATTACTGTCTATCTTTTATGGTAATAAATTAAGAATTTAAATCAAATATTATTTTGGATGCCAAAACATACCTTTAGTTTTATTTGGATTTACTATAAAGCCAAGATTATTATAAAATTTGACTACTTGAGGATCTGCGAATAGTGTTATAGTATTAATTTTTTCATTTTTTAATTTTTTTATAATAGATTTTATAAGTAATTTTCCCAATCCTTTACCTTGAAACTGTGGATGCACTACTACATCCCAAATTGTTGCATTAAATGCACCATCAGACGTTGCTCGTGCAAATCCTATCAAATAAATATTATTTTGATTTTTATAAAACAAAGAAATTGTAATAAAACTATTATTAATAGCTGTTTGTACTTTTGCTATAGGTCTTTCTATCCACCCTACAGACCGACATAAATGATCTAAGTCAGTTAAATTAATATTTTTAGTTGTTGTTAAATAAATTGGTATTGGTGAGATATTTATTGAATTATTGTTGATATATATAATTTCCATTGAATCTAATCTAGTTGTATTGTTGTATGACAATAATCGTAGATTATTTAAGAGTAGTTTCCAAAAAATCATTTTCTTTTATCAAATACTTTGCTTGTTTAGTATTAATATTTCCTGTTCTAGATATTTTTATAGAACAGGAAATATGAGACATTTTACTTGCTTTTAAAAAGGTAGAAATAGTTGATCAGGATAAAATCTGTTAAATTAAATTAGATATTATATTTGTATCTTTTTATTCAAAACCATATTGTATCTTTTTAAAAATAATATGGCTTTTAATACCTTGTAAATAATTACATTGTGTATTACTGTATATATTTTCATTTTATTGTTTATGGACAAACTCTTTTTAAAATTCTAAAATTCTAAAATTTAATATTACAGTTCATATATGTTATTTTTTTAATTTTGTACAAATAATTTTAGGCATGTAATTTAATAATAGTATGATTTTGATGTTCGTTGAGATTATTATACACTAATTATGTGTTATTATTGTTTTTTTTATATTAATAAATTAATTTTACCTTTACCTTCTTTTTTGTACTAATTTCATATATCTGAGATATCTCAATAATCAATCCTGCTGTGAAAGTTATCCAAATAGCAGCTACAACTGGTATAGTAGATAAATATTTTAGTAAGTTATTCATTTAGTATTCCTTTAGTATTTAGTTTAACGAGGTGATACAGTTATTTCATCATTGTTTGCTAGTAGTTTTTTACTAGTTAGCTCTTGCAAAGCTGAAAATGGCCATAGAAACCCAGAAACCATGAATTGCATAGCTAAAGGTACATCTATAATAATTTCTTTTTCGGTTGGTTTATCATCTGTTTTTATTGCTTGTAAATAACCACGTCCAACCCAACCAATCCAGCCAGTAATGTATAAGAATAAAATTCCAGGTACAACAAATTCTCCAGAATGACTCCATCGTCCATCTGTGATCAAAATTAAAGTAGAACTAATATTTTGCTCTCTCTCAAAATAACTATAAGATACATATTATTGAAATATAGCTATATTTATATTTTTATAAAATAAAGAATAAAATATATTTAATTGTTATTATTTATAATGAAATATTTTTATATTTTATAATTTCTTTTTTAATAATAGTTTTTTATATTTTGTATTTAAATTTTTTTTTATTTTAGATTAATGTAGATATTTTATTTCTATTTTGTGTTAATTTTTATTTTCAATAGCTAATCTCAATTAGTTGAAAATTTAATTGTAGTATTTTTATAAAATTTTCTATATTATCTTTATTAGTTATGATTTAGAAAAAAATTAAAATTTGTTTATTGAGGTAGTCCATCTGTTCCACATAAAACATGTGATTTTTCGTAACGGCTAAATCTTACTTTTGTTTTATTAATTTGTGCTTCTAATGCTAATGCAGGAGGAGTCCCAGCTTCATATTTTTTTAGTCTAGCTTGTAATTTTTGAACGCTATTATCTAATCTCTTATGAAAAGGAGCAGAATCTTTACAGGGTGTTTAGAATAGGATTCAAAATTTATTCCTTTCTATAAAAACTATATGAAATACTTATTATATTGTATAGCTTTAATTTAATTTTTAGTTTTTTAAATTAAATTAATATAGGATGCTTTTATGATTATCAGTCAAAATTTAATATTATTTAAATAATTATTTTATAAAATTAGTTTTTAGTATTTTGTATCTAAAGTTTTTTATCTACTCATAAATTGTCAAATAATAATTGTTTCTTTTACTCAATTGAGCTACAGTAATTATACTATTTTAACTAATTAAACCTTATTTAAATAATTATAATAATTTCTTTTTTACTTAAACCTGCTACATCAGCTTTTGCAATAAATGGTAATGATAATAATAATGTTAACATTAACGATAAGGTAATAAATCGTTTCACTATTTTATTCTTCCTATGGATAAATGTATGATTTTTATATTTAAATTAACGATTATTGTGATTTTCATATAATTTATGAAATATATTAGCAAGTAATATGCATATTTATATAATAAAATGATAATTCAATATAATTTTATTATTATATTCAATATAATTAAAATTTACATTTATTATATTTACTTTTTTATTTTTCTTTTGATTTCAATCTTTAATTCTGCTAATATTATATTTATAATTTATATATTTTACATGGATTAGTGTTATGAGTTTAATCAGTCAAGTAATTATAGATGCTGATGATGAACTGCGTTATCCTAGCATTGGTGAACTAGAGTGTTTATTTTTTATATTGTAATTGTTGTATATTTAATTATTCTTAAAAGGTAAAATTTATATTATGAAATATTATTTGCACAACAAGTATTTCTAGTTATTTAAAATAATTTGTATTTAATAAAAATTTTAATTGCAATCATTTAATATATAAAAATCAAGATATGATATTAGAAAATAATATTTATTATTGTATGTATTCGATTAAGTAAAACTATATAATTTCTTATAATACTTCTATTGATAATTGTTTACTAATTATTGATGTTTAATATTCAATTCAAAAGCTATGCATACTAAAAAGTATTTTTATAGTTTTTTTAAAGTGATTATATTATAATCAACTTTATTAAGTATTAGTGACTATCTTTCTACTGGAGAGGATAGAATTCGGTTAATAAGTTTGTTAAGAGATCAAGAAAAAGAAATTATTGTTTAAATATTATATATAATTAGCTGCAATCTTTGAATTATTGCAGATATTATTTATTTTTATTATTATTATTTTTATATATAGTTAATAATTTAAATTATTGTTGTTGTAAAGAATGTGCTTCTAATCATAATGATTGTTAAGAAGTTATGAATACTAATTGATAATTTTATATTTATTTAAACATTATTGCTTAATATTAGCTTAAATGTAAAAGTTTAATAATAATAGGAAACTAATTTTTTAATTTTATCTTGTGAAGATGTGAAGCTTTTAATTATAAAGTTAAACTGCTTATTAGCTTTGCATATTATATTAAATATTTTTTATAATATATCTTAAGCTTTATTATTTAGTAATTTTATTATAAAGTTTGATTAACAAAGATTCTCGAATCTTTAGTTACTAGAAAAGCTAGTAAAAAAATTTTTCAGTTACACCCAGAATATATTGCTCCAGGTGGTAATGCTTCTGGTGCTAGGCAAAGATCTTTATGCTTAAGAGATTATGGATGGTATTCTTAACCTGATAGAATTTTATTATTTATTTTGCAGATTATATAGTCTGGATTGCTGAGTAGAGTTTTTTAAATTATTGTTATTTTTAATTTCATGTTATTAAATTATAAAAATTTTATAGCAGTCAGTTATTCTAAATGTTAAAAAATAAATGATAAAAAATAATATTCAATTATTCATTTTTTGAATTTAATTGTAATCAAATTTTTTGTTTATACTATTTTATTATTTTTAAATTATTATTAACTTATAGTTAATAATTTAGAGCTGTATATATTGAGAGATATGTTTACAGTTCTACTAGGAAATTATAAATTTACCTATCATACAAATATCTATTTTAAATTGAAGTAATAATAATATGGCAAATTTACTGAAAAATCAGCTTAAGTGTGTTAACGCTAGTTTGGTACCACTAGTTCGCTAGTAAGTAAGTGTCATGCTTAAATTATTTTTATCTTTAATTGTAAAAGCAGGTTAAATTGTTTTCAATTAGGATTTCAGATAAGTGAAATTTATATTAATTTTAATTATGCTTGTGTCTTGAATTTGATATATTTCAAAAAGAGATATAAGTAATAAAATTTACACATATGTCTCTGTAATCGAGTTTATAAAACTTAGAATAAGTAAGATTAGTAACTTATGGAATATTAGCTGGAGATAAGCAACCTATTGAAAGCATAGGAGTAATTGGTGTCAGAGAAATGTATAATTCATTAGGAGTACCAGTTATTGGGATGATTGATGCAGTTCAGTGTTTAAAAGATGCTACCTTTGAAATTTGTGATAATGACGAAGATAAGAAATTTATTAGTCCTTATTTTGATTTTATACTTTCAGGAATGGCCTAGTAAATATATAAATTTATTGTAAGTTTAAATACTTGCTTTTCATTTATTTAAGTGTTATACTTAAAGCCATGCCCGGATATATATTTTTGTAATAAATTTAATTTGTCAGGTTTGAAAAAAAGCAGCATAAATTTAATTACAATTAGTGTATATTCCGGGTTTAATTATTTTTTGCATAATTTTTATTAAAAAATAACACTTAATTTTCACCATTTTTATTTATGTTAATGAATTTTTAGTTTATTACAACATTTATGAAATTTATTTTAGAATTAGAATTATTACTTAAGTCAAAATGTCCAATCTTGTATATAAATACTTATGAAGAAGAAAGGCTAGAATATGTGATTACTAAATTTAATAATGATAAATTTAATTTTAGTATACTGTATTGGGATTTTGTGAATGGTTATAATGGTAACCCTAATCATAATTCTATAGCTATGCGTAATCCATCCCAAGCTTTAGATTTTATTTATGACTTAAAATCTCCTTATATTATTATTTTGAGAGATTTTTATTTATTTTTTAATGATAATTCTATAGTGCGTAAATTACGAAATCTAGTTTCTTACTTAAAAAAAACATCAACAGTTTTAATTATTACTGCGAATGATTTTAAGATTCCTATTTCCTTAAGAGAAATTATCAATGTAGTTAATTTTCCTTTACCTACTGAGTATGAAATAAAAAAAGAAATAGATAGAATTTTTTATATTTTAGGTCAAACTTCGGACAATATAATTAGTAATAATTTAATTAGGGCATGTAAAGGTTTAACTTTTGAAAGAATTAGACGTATATTATGTAAAGTATTAGCTAAGTATGGTAAGATTGATTATCAGTGTTTTGAACTTGTTTTGAGTGAAAAGAAACAAATTATTAGTCAAACACAAATTTTAGAATTTATTGACAATAAAGTTTTTATTTCAGATGTAGGTGGTCTTAATAATTTGAAAAACTGGCTTGCACTAAGATCAACTTCTTTCTCTAATCAAGCTAAACTTTATGGTTTACCTTATCCCAAAGGTCTTTTGCTTGCTGGAGTGCAAGGAACAGGAAAATCTTTAGTTGCTAAAGCTATTGCAAATGAATGGAATCTTCCTCTTCTTCATCTTGATATCGGAAAGTTATTTGGTGGAGTTATTGGTGAATCAGAGTTTAGAACTAGACAAATGATTGAGGTCTCTGAATCCTTAGCTCCATGTATTCTTTGGATAGATGAAATTGATAAAGGATTTAGTGGACTAGGGTTTACGAATGATAGTGGAACAACAAGCAGAGTTTTTGCAACATTTATTACTTGGCTTTCTGAAAAGCAATCATCAGTTTTTGTTGTTGCTACTGCTAACAACATTAATGTTTTACCACTTGAATTATTAAGAAAAGGGAGATTTGATGAAATTTTTTTTATAGGTTTGCCATCTTTTCAAGAAAGAAAAGAAATTTTTACTTTGCATTTGTCTAAACTTAGGAGTAATACATGGCAAAATTATGATATTGATTATTTAAGCAAAATATCTAATAATTTTTCTGGTGCTGAAATAAAACAAGCAATTGTAGAAGCTATGTACATTGCATTTAATGAAAAAAGAGAATTTGACACTAATGATATTATTAATTCTATCGATAATATTATTCCTTTAGCTCGATCTCATCAGGAAGAATTGCAAATTATTGAAAATTGGGCTTCTGCAGGTAAAGTACGTAGAGCTTCTAATTAAGTATTTTTTGTTAAAAAATATATATTTGTAAAGTTTTGTTTTTGAAATTATTTTGTTATTTGTTAATAATATAAGAATAAAAATATTAAAATGTTTTTTTATGGATACTCAATATCATTTTCGGAATTTAAATAATAATAGTAAGGTTGAATTATTAAATAGTATAAGCTTAAAACAGCAAATTGAATTTATTGATAATATAGGTATTTATGATAATACAGAAGAATCTTTATATGCTTTGTTTGAATTTCTTAAGCGTCGTTTAATATCTCATTTTAGTATGCCTGGTATTATTGATGCATTAGCTTACCAAAAATTAAAAGAGTCTTTATCGCCTGAAATTCAAAAAATGCTAAATGCTGAATTTAATGATGGAATTATTAATTTAATAACTGATTCTGGAATTAGTTATACAGATCTTCATGATTCATTAATTAATTGTAGATTTCAGGATGCTGATAAATTAACACATAGTAAGTTATGTGCTTTAGCACAAATATTAGATACTGATAGAAAATGGTTGTATTTTAGTGATATTAGTAAAATACCAGTTAAAGATATTCTGTTAATTGATCATTTATGGTTTATTTATTCTAGAGGAAAGTTTGGTTTTTCAGCGCAGCGTAAAGTATGGCTAGGAGTTAATAAAAATTGGGATCATTTATGGTTAAAGCTAGGTTGGAAAAAAGGACTAATCTTATGTAGATATCCTACTGAATTTATTTGGAGTGTTAATGCTCCCATAGGACATTTGCCTTTATTTAATCAGTTGAGAGGTAATCAGGTATTAAATACATTATTTAATTTAGATATTTGGAATTAGATAGCAAATGCTAAATTAGAATCATATTTATCAAATTTGATAACTTTTTAGTTTATTTTTGATATTATGATAGATTACTATTAGTAGTGATACAATATTAATAAAGGATTAGGTTGTGGAAAAAGATTTGATTTTAATTATTGATAATTATGATAGTTTTACATATAATCTGGTTCAGTATATAGGTGAAATGAATTATAAACCTTGTGTCTACAGAAATGATAAAATAACAATTAATCAAATTTTTGATTTACAGCCAGAAAAAATCATTATTTCGCCTGGCCCTGGACGCCCTGAAGAAGCTGGTATTTGTTTAAAGATTATTGAGCATTTCAGTAAGCATATTCCAATTTTAGGAGTCTGTTTAGGTCATCAAGCCATAGGATATTACTATAGTTCTCAAATTGTGAATGTTAATAAACTTATGCATGGTAAAACTTCACATATTTATCATAATGCTGATCCTTTATTTCTTGGTGTGCCTAATCCTTTTACTGCAACTCGTTATCATAGCTTAGCCATTGATAATTTTACTTTAGCATCTGAATTATCAATTATTGCTTGGACTGAAGATAATATTATAATGGGATGTAAACATAAAAAGTATAATCATGTTTATGGTATACAGTTTCATCCAGAAAGTATATTGACTCCTTATGGCAAAAAGATAATTGAAAATTTTTTAGTGTTATAAATTATATATGAATTTTGCAAATATCAAGCCCGCCCTGCTAGTTCTTGAAGATGGTTGTTATTATAAAGGTTGGTCTATTAATAATAACTATATAACTGCAGTTGGAGAAGTTGTTTTTAATACAGGTATGACAGGATATCAAGAAATATTCACTGATCCAAGTTATTCTGGTCAGCTTGTAACTTTTACATATCCTGAATTAGGCAATACTGGAGTTAATCAACAAGATAATGAATCCTCACAGATACAGCTTAGAGGTGCTATTGTTAAAAATATTTCTAAATATTCTAGTAATTGGAGACATAATGATTCATTATTTAATTTTTGTATCCAAAATAATATTCTTTTAATTTATGGTATAGATACTAGATCTCTTGCGAAACACTTAAGAAAATTTGGTGCAATGAATGGTGGTATAGGGCGGATTAATACTTATCTATAGTTAATATGGTAGATTAAAATATTAGCATGTTTTTATTATTAAATAAAGTTTCATAAATGAATTAAATAGCTAAATAATTATCTATTATATTTGATTTAAAATATATTTTTTGATATATCAAAAATATATTACTCTAGTAATATACGAAATTTTAGCTTAATATTTCTTATTTTATAGGTAAAGGTATTAATTGTAAGCAGTTTTAACTAATAGTTTATATTCTTATTTACTTTTTTAAGCTATATGGATAAAAATATCCTTGTATAGTTTATGAAGAGATTTTTCTACTTTCGATCTAATGAAATTTTAGAACCAAGTCAATTACTAGAACAAGTAACAATTTTTCCTAAAATGAAAGGATTAGATTTGATACGATCTATTACTATTAAAAATGAATTAGTATGGTCCCATAAAAATATTTTTAAATTATTTCATTATGATAATGATCAAATTATAAAAAATAAGTTAATTAAAGTAGTAGTTATAGATTTCGGATATAAAGCAAATATATTGAATCAACTTTCACAACAAGGCTGTTCCATTGTGTTGCTTCCTGCTAATACTTCTTCATTACGTATTTTAAACTTAAATCCTGATGGTATTATGTTGACAAATGGTCCAGGAGATCCTGCAAGCATTCAATATGCAATATCTACTATTCAAATGTTATTAAATAGTCAAAAGCATATTCCTATTTTTGGCATTTGCATGGGACATCAAATTTTAAGTTTGGCATTGGGTGCTACTACATTTAAGTTAAAATTTGGTCATCGTGGTCTAAATCATCCTGCAGGTTTACTTCAGAAAGTTGAAATTACAAGTCAAAACCATGGTTTTGCTGTGAATTTGCATGATTTATCGAAAGAACAAATTCAAATTAGTTATTTAAATTTGAATGATAAAACTTTAGCAGGGATTAGCCATAGGTATCAGCCTATTTTTTCTGTTCAATATCATCCTGAGGCCAATCCCGGTCCAAATGATTCAAAACACCTTTTTCATGATTTTATTAATTTAATCAAATATTATCCGAGATAATATATCAATTAGATAGGGTGCTTCCTAATCATATGTATAATATGAAATGTAAACACCCTATTCATATACTTTGAAATAGACATTGTTATAGTTAATTATTAGGATATGATAAAAATGTAAAGTAAAAACTACTAAATTGATATAAATATATCACTAAAATAAATTTATTTCCATTTCAAAATTATTGTACCCCAACTAAGTCCAGCTCCAAAGCCTGCCAGTACAATAATATCATTAGGTTTAAATTTATTTTCATTTATACTTTCATCTAGTGCTAATGGAATCGATGCAGCAGATGTATTACCATAATTAGATAAATTATTTATTATTTTATGTTTAGGAATAGATAATTTATCTCCTATGGCTTTCAAGATTCTTGTATTAGCTTGATGTAATACTAACCAATCAATATCATCTGTATTAATATTATTATTTTTCAAGCAATTATATATTGCTTCTGGTACTTTTGTAATAGCAAATTTGTAAATTTCTTGACCGTTCATATAAATAAAATTATATTGTCGATTGTACAGTTTAATTGGTAAGTTAGTATTATAAACTGAATCTTGTGAGGATAAAGTTAATTCATTGTTTAAGGTACTGTCACTGTTAATTTCAAAACCTAAAATATGTTCTGTTTTATCTGCTCTTAATATTGCTGCGCCTGCTCCATCTCCAAATAATATACATGTTGATCTATCCTGCCAATTAATAAATTTTGATAAAACATCTGCGCCTATAATTAATATAGTTTTATAAATACCTGTTTTAATAAATTGATGTCCTGTTATTAATGCTATTATAAAACCCGAACAAGCTGCAGTTATATCAAAT